TCCCCTACTTGCTGCATCAAAAACTAAATCACAAGCTTCTGATAAAAAACGAGCAGTTTTAGTAAGATTTGTAATATGAATACCTTTACGCTTGGCAGAAATATAAGGTGCCATCCTAGGATTCCATTTCCTAGTACCATGACCAAAATGAACTCCCGCTTCCATCATCTCTTCCAAATTGATATTCCAATACCTTCTTGTCATTTCTCCCCCCCACTTCCGCTTTTTTTTTTTTCAAAAAAAAAGCGACGAGGTTGCCCTGAACTAAATAATTGTTCCGATGGAACCTTTTCTTCTACCGGAGATTGGCCATGTGGATGTCGATACACAATCCAAACCCCTACCCTCTATTCGTTATTATCTTTTTTTCGATTACCCCCAAAAATGACCATAAATAAAGAGTTTTTTTCATTTTAATTAAAAAAAAAAGTATGAATCCACTTTTAGGAATCATTAAATCCTCGAAATGATTGTTCTGATGTATCATGAAACTTCTTTGAAATGGAAGAATCAAATAATTCTCTGTGGTGGAACAAAATATCTCCGATTTCCCCCTCGAAAAAATTCTTCTTTTTGGTTTTCAAAGGAATGTTCTTATGTTGCCTTGAACGATGCACTAATCCTTTGAATCCGGTACCAACGGGTATCATCCCTCCTATAACAACGTTCTCTTTTAGGCCTTTCAACCAATCGATACGGCCCCGGAGAGCAGCTTTGGCTAAAACTCGAGCAGTTTCTTGAAAACTCGCTTCAGATATGAAACTTTGAGTATTCAAAGATGCCCTTGTTATTCCCAATAGGATGGCGCGGTAACAGATCGATTCTTCCAAAGCGCGCCCCGTTCGCGCCGCTCGCAACAATCCAATTAGTTCTCCAGGTAAAAAAACATTAGACATTCCATCCTCTGAAACCAACACCTTTGATGTTATTTGGCGTACAATAATTTCTATGTGCCTATTATGGATTTGCACCCCCTGGGATCGATAAACCTTTTGGATCTTATTAACCAAAGATATACGACTTTGCACTATAGTTAGTTCAGCCCCAATCAAGAATCCCCAAGGAATTCCAAGAATTTTTTTTATATGCTCGTTCCAACCCTCAATTCTTTTTTCTAGGTTCATCGATATTGAATCAATTGAACGCACTTCTAACACTTGTTCCACTTTTGGAAGACCCTGCGTTATATCACCGGATCTCGATTTTTCATATATAAATGTAACTAATGTATCTCCTTCGTAAAGGATTTCTCCATAATGACCATGAACAGTTGCTCCTGGAGTGGCCAAATAAGGCTTGGCGGATCTTATTACTACAGAGTCAACTTGAACAATCAAAACTTGACCCGATTTGAGATGGGGTCCGTTTTTGGATATACATACATTTTCACAAATAAACTGTCCAAGACTAATTATTGTGGATCTTTCTTCAAAATAATTATGATAATAATTATGATGGAGAAAATACCAATTCAAATTGAATGAATTCAAAACGATGTTACTGCATGAATCGGGATTCAAAATTCTCCCATTTTCATCCATTAAATAATAGTTAATTACTTGAAAAGTCTGTTTTAAATTTTCAAGTTGCAAATATTTAGTTACCAAAATAGGATTATGAGTTATTAAATAGTAAAATGAATAAAAATTCACAAATTGAAGGACTGTTCCTAAAGGGCCAATCGAATTCCTAATTTTAATTATAGGATCTTTTTTAATTGATTCTTTTATCACATTGTGATATTTTCCAGCGTTGAATGGACCCATTCGGAAACAATTAGATGATGACAAAATTATCAAAGATGGACATTCCTTATTTTTATTTAACAACGTGCGAATAGTTCCTTGATTTTGGCTAAGTAATTGTTGAATTTTTGTCTTGGAATAAAAGGGATTGCTATTGGTGTGATCTGACACATTATCTGAATCTGAGATCAATCCTGAGCCTGAGGGATCATTCCTTTTTCTGAGATACGAAATAGGGAATTTCACTAAGTCAATTCTTAGGAAATCTCGAATCAGACCATTTGTACTTACTTCAACAAAGGAAGTATGAGCCTCTTCGATAGAAGAACTTTTTTTGTCTTGGTCCCAATTCAAAATTAAACAAGTCCGAACTAATTGAATACTTGTATCAGAAATTCCCCGAATTGGTTTGCCATTTCTGTAAACAATATAATTGACAACTCGAAGTTGCATATTATCCCTTTCTTGTAACAGATCCGGGGGGAAGAGTGTTGCTAAATTTATACCGTCCAATACTTCATATGTCACTACGGGTCGAACTAAAACAAAATACTTTTTCTTAGTAGGTGTGATCCGTTGGACATAGATCCAATTTTTCCATTTTTTGGATTCCTTAGAATTTGTTTTTCCTGTTCCTGGGGGTATCAAGATGCCACTGTGTCGGGATATCTTATCTGTCTCTCCAGGAAAATGGATATCTCCAGAAAAGATTTTCAGTTCAATCCTTTTTTTTTTTCTCTCCACTCGGACTAATC